TAGCATTATCGATTAGAAATGCATTTTCTAGCATTTGACTCCGCACCACCAAAGTATTTAGTCGCCCCCTGGAAAGATAGCCCAGAAAGTTGATATAATCTTTGTATAAGTGGTTTATATGAATCCTTCCGGGTTGAGACCACACGTGAAAATGCCATTGCCATAAATTGACAAGGTAATATTTCCATTTATTCATCAGAAGAGGCATATCTTTTGAAGCCAGAACGGATTTTCCTTGATATCTAACATAATGCATGATAGGATGCTTGAACAGCCATAAGTTGTCCTGAAAATCATTAACAAAGACTTGGACAAGATCTTCTACTTTTCCATAAAAAGAAATTCGCTCAAAAAGGAGTCCTGAAGATGTTGATCGTAAATGAGAAGATTGGTTACGGAGAAAAAAGAAGATTGATTCATATTCATATACATGAGAATTATATAGGAACAAGAAAAATCTTGGATTGCTTGTTGAAAAAATGGAATTTGATTTCTTTGGAGTAATAAGACTATTCCAGTTAAAATACTCATGAAGAAAGAATCGCAATAAATGTAAAGAGGAGGCATCTTTTACCCAATAGCGAAAGGCTCGAACCAAGATTTCCGGGCGAATGGGGTAGGGTATTAGTACATCTAAGACATAGTGTAAATGTGAGAAATTGTTCTCGAAAAAAGGAAATATTGAATGAATTGATTGGAAATTATGAGATTTCGCCATTTCTTTTTCTTTCCCTTCTAAGAAAGCTACTAATCGTAGGGAAAATGGAATTTCCACAATGACTGAAAATCCCTCCGATATCATTTGCGAATAAAATTGATTGTTGTGTCCAATAAATTGATTTGGATTCGAATCCTTAGCATAAATACTCAAATGAATCCGTTGATACGTCCGACTAATTAAACGTTTCACACTGAGTGAACTAGATTTATTGTCATAACCCCCATTTTCCAACGGAATCGTCGATCTATTTAAACCGTGATCATGAGCAAGTGTATAAATATACTCTCGAAAAAGAAGTGGGTATAGGAAGTTGTGTTGCTGAGATCTATCTAGTTCTAAATGGATTTGATATTCTTTCATTTGAAATTAGATTGCAACAAAAGGTAAGGTATTTATTGGATTATCAAATGATACATTGGGTTATCAAATGATACATAGTGCGATACAGTCAAAACAAAGTATTGTAGTAAAGAAAAAAATGGATACCTTGGAAACGGGTAAACTCATTACCGGATTCTCGATTTTATCATTTTTGAATTGGTTTATGTTTGTTATAGTATAAATAGGTGGTTAGAAATCCTTTATTTTTGCAATCCAACCGCTCTTTTGATTTTGGAAAACAAAATATCTTTATCAATATACTGCTTCTTCTACACATTCATCTCCAACCCATAATAGGGACAAACTCATAGTTAGGACTCATTAAAAAAATAGCTAATCGACTCGCGGAAAACCCCTTCCCCGCATTAGGAACTAATATCTTTTTAACGTTTAATTAGATCGGGGAATTATTCAAATTCAATTCAGAAGAGAAGCTCGTTCCTTTTTATTTCCCGAGAATTGGAACCATAAGGCTCTATCCATTTATTCACTCGACCCAACTTTGAATTCCTTTTTTTGTTCTGCGCCAACAACTCAAACCCTATTTTGAAGCCATTGAATCAGAATAAAGTATTCTCCAAATTTTCCATTGATACGACATGCTGGTTTTTCCATTCATTCCTTTCAGGATCAGTCGTGGTCTTACAAACTCTCCCGATGGTATGGACGAATCCTTTGTTTCATATAAATGTGTAAAAGATGCTAGCCGCACTTAAAAGCCGAGTACTCTACCGTTGAGTTAGCAACCCGAATAATTCGAATGGGTGGATACAATCGGAATAAAAAAGAAATAAAAGAAAAGAAATGAAATTGCACAACGGAATCAAAATATTAAATTAGCAAGAAATCGACTAACAAAATTTAGAATCGATTGGGAACATAAAAAAAAGACTTCTTGTATAACAGTGAATCCAGCGAACCCATTACTTTAATTTTGAATTTTGAATGAAGTAAAGAAAAAAACCAAACCTCTGTTACGGAGATAAATAGGTACGGAGATAAATGGATCTGTTTATCCTTATCCACGATCGAATTATAGTTGTTCGATACGCTGTTGTCAATATGACGGTGAATGTTGAATATTAATGTTAAGAAAAGAATCTAAAAAAATAAAATGGCGAAAACAAAAAGAATGAATTTATTAATTTAATTAAAATATTAAAATAAAAAAAAAAATTATAAAATGAAATAAATAAATAATATAGAAAAGAAATAATTTAGAAATGCTTTTGAAAAAAAATCGAAAAGAAAAAGAAAGAACTTGCGTTAGATTTGCACTACATATTTACTATACATAAATACAAATAGATACATAGCTATAGCTGAAAGAATAAAAAAAAAAGAAATCTCGGGTTGACATTGATTCAATCAATCAATATAAGTAAAATAAACAAGTTGAATCCCTTGTTTTGTGATTTGTTAATAGATTTACAACGACAAACTATAAAAAGCCCGGTTTCGATTGCGAGTAATGTAAATTTTCGATTTCTCGACCCAATTAGTTCGTTGTATTCATTTGATCTTTTTTATATGCATCTTATATCAATAAAATTCTAGCAATAAAATTGATTTTTGTTCTTCTGCTTATTTTTTTTGTCCTTATACTTCCAGAACATTATACTTTATGGGAGCAATATTAAATAGGGATAAAAAATAGGTATGAATAGAACAAAAAAGGGGGGAGTAGTAAAGAAAAAGTTATACAAAACTATATAGGAGTCATCCACACCCTCTTTTTTTATTCTATATCCTCGATGCAATTTCGTTTAATTAAGATGAAGTTCCTTAAAAATCCCAGCCTTCTTTGAAATATCATGAACCGTTCCTGTAGGTTGAGCGCCCTTGTCAAGGAAATCTAAAATAGCAGGAAGATTTAAATGGGTTTGATTATTTATCGGATCATAAAAACCCACTTTCCGAAGATCTCTTCCCTCTCTTCGGGATCGAGCATCGATTGCAACGATTCGATAAACAGCTCATTGGGATAGATGTAGATGAACAATACCCCCCCTAGAAACGTATAAGAAGTTTTCTCCTCGTACGGCTCGAGAAAAAATGATTAGAAATTGTGTGATTTAAGTCCTTCTTTTTCGAAAATTCGAAAAAAAAGCATTCGTACTCTCATAACTCAAGTTGGATAACTTTTAAATAGCCCAAAAGAAAATCTTTAGGGATTTCTTTTTTTGAGTGGTCTCTAACCCCTTTTTTGTTTGTCTCGTTTCGAATCGATTTTTTGATTCTTAATTCCCATTCTGATCTAATTGTTGAGACAATTGAAAACGGTATTTCCTTGTTCCAGGATCCTTTTTATCTTTGCCTTGAATCATTGGGTTTAGACATTACTTCGGTGATCTTTCGTTTTCAAAAATGGCGGCAACACACCCCTTTTTGCGATTTTTTTCTATCAAAGAATCATACGAACAATTGATTCCTGCATGATACACTTTTCATCGAAAGAGTTTTACCAATTCCAACAAATTGTCGTTTTGGATTTCAAAATTGTTCGAATCAGATTCTTTCAATTTATATATCGAAAATATACTTACGAAGTTTGTTACAACTTATTGATTGGTATTAACCCTAGATCCTTGCCCCTGCGAAATGAACAAATACTTTCTACTCAAGCTCCATCATGTCCTATTTACACTACACCCCAACAAAAAACGAGAATTCTAGTAGAACAGAACAAAGTATGTCGAGCCAAGAGCCCATTCATTTCTAGATAATCTACAATCTAAAATGGCGGATGAAAAAAAAATCCACAGCGGATCGTGTCCTTCAAGTCGCACGTTGCTTTCTACCACATCGTTTCAAACGAAGTTTTACCATAACATTTTTTCGAGTTTTGAACCGGTATGTAATTGATTCAATTATGGAATCATGAATAGTCATTGCTTCGGTCAATACCCAGTCCTTTTTCCTTCGATATGAAAGGAATAGTTAGTTAATTTATGAGGAAGAAGCCTCAGTAAGAATTTTATGAGGAAGAAGCCTCAGTAAGAATTGACTTTCACCCTCTATTTTAATTTTATTGTTTTCATTTTATTGCATGAATGCAATATTTCTTTTTATTTCTAAATAAAACAAAAAAGAACACGAATAAAAATAAAAAGAAAATAAAGTAAAAAGTAAATATAGAGGATGAAGATATATGAATGGACCCCGTCTCAATTATTAATTATGATTAAATACATTTCCAATTATTAATTAGAGCCAAACATCAAATACCTCCAGCTCAAAGAAAATTAATCCATATGAAACTCGATTGATTATGAGATCTTACATCGCTCACGAACTCGTATGGACCCCACTCCCAATTCATTCTGGGGGATGATTAATCATAAATAAAAATAGGATCCTATTTGATACGGGATGCTAGACTCTTTTGTATAGATAAAAAGCCAAAAGGGTCCAGATTACGTCATTCTTTACTATAATTGTTCTTTTACCCTAAACCGGTCTTAGAAACTTAATTCCATTGATTGAATTCAAACAGTACACGAATACCCTCTTGTTTAGATTTCAAGAAATGAAATAAAAAATTGGGGAGGTTTTCGCATTTCGATTTAGAATGTATCCTTGCAAATTCACGGAGGTCGGGTATGTAGGGATTTTTTAAGCCACTCACTTACATATCAAAGTGAAAGGGAGGGGGAGGGCCCATCCGACTTTTTTTGAATTCAAACTCTTGTGATCTATGTTGCCATCTTACTTGGATCACAAATGGATTCCATTTTATTTTCGTATTATTTGAACTCGATTCAATTTATGAAAAAACATCTTATTCAGAGAAGAGTTTTGAAAATTCGAAACAAGAAGTCCATTTTATCAAAAATTAGACTCTTAAAAAAATTATACTCTGAAAGAGAGGTTGCTCAAAAAAGTAATTTGGAGTCTGATATTCGGATATATATAAGAGGTCGCTCTGGGACGGAAGGATTCGAACCTCCGAATAGCGGGACCAAAACCCGTTGCCTTACCGCTTGGCCACGCCCCATTTTAATTTCTTTTCTATTCGATACTAATAAACACTAATATTGGTTGTTCGTCAATTCCCGGCCAAATCTCTATGGAATAAATTAGATTCTTTTTTTTAAGATTTTGACACAAGTAGATGCAGAATTAAACTCCATTTATTGATCATTACATAGAATTCAATTAAGATATTGTATGAAAGTATGATTTCTTCTATTCTCTTGTGAGAATTCAAGGATTTTTGTTTTGATTGGTTCGGTTCAAAGAAGTATTTTTTTGTCTACCTTACTTTCTTTTCGTCATTTTTATCATTTTTAGCTTATATCAATAACATATTTTTAACTCAATCAAAATACAATTATCTCCAAGAACAAAATGTTTGTTATGCTTAATACCTTTAGTTTGATCTATATCTTTCTTAATTCTGCCCTTTATTCGAGTAGTTTTTTATTCGGCAAATTACCCGAGGCGTACGCTTTTTTGAATCCAATTGTAGATGTTATGCCAGTAATACCTCTTTTCTTTTTTCTCTTAGCCTTTGTTTGGCAAGCTGCTGTAAGTTTTCGATAAGATCTTTAATAGTGTCCGAGAAAAATTCATGATTTATTCAAGCTCGAGAAAAAAAAAATTCTAACAATTGATAAGACCAGATGAGTCTTCCAATTTGAATGAACCCTCAAGTAAAACAGTAAAATTCTTGGGCAGACACGATAAATTTCGATTTCCCCATTTCATGGTTCTTACCTTTTTTTTTCACTGAAAGACCCTATTAGAGTCCGCCACAATATCGAAATCGAAGTCGAATTGTGTTAATTTCGAAAAATAAAAACTCTTTTGTATTTCTATCAATTTGAAAAACCGTTTCATTTCTTGGTGTCAAAATAGGATATGTAGTATAAAAATAGAGAATCTATTCTCTTTTTCCCCCCCAAAAAAAATTGGAGATTGTGTAATGCTTACTCTCAAACTCTTTGTTTACACCGTAGTTATATTCTTTGTTTCTCTCTTCATCTTCGGGTTCCTATCTAATGACCCAGGGCGTAATCCTGGACGTGAAGACTAAAAAATAAGAAATTTTTCTTTACTTTATTCTTAATTCTTATAAATGTTTTTAGGATTTGATTTTATCTATTCTACATCTTTAATTTTATCTATTCTACATCTTTAACTAGTCAAATAAAAAAAAGCAAAAGGGTTCGCTAAATTCGAATTTGAAAGATACCCAGTCAGCGACGGAAACGGAAAGAGAGGGATTCGAACCCTCGGTACGAATAGCTCGTACAACGGATTAGCAATCCGACGCTTTAATCCACTCAGCCATCTCTCCTAATTGAAAAAAAAAAAATAATAATTACTATGTTACATTACACAAAAGATAATGCTTGAAAAAAAGGCCCTTCTTTACTTTAACTTTATTATATAGCTTATATATTTTTTATTGTATTTTGTATTGTATTATACAGATGGATACAACTTTTATCAGCAATTCCATTTTTTATTTCTATAAAATGAAAAATGAAAATAAAAAAATGAAAAATGAAAATAAAGAATGGCCTCGAAAGAGATATCTCGAATCAAAATAGAAAAAAATAAAGAATATCTCTTTACAAAATTACAAAAGGCTTTTTTTTATTTTCACGGCCTGGTCTGGTCAGTACCCAGCCGGGCCCTTTTTTTGTTCCAATGAACCATACCGCCAAATCATAGAAAAATGATTTAGATGGAATCAAAGTGTCATTTCTTATTCTTTATTATTCTTTTGTTTCTTCTTCTTTTTTTTTATTTAATTTACTTTTACTGGATACTCGAAAAAAGGGAAAAACAGAACGATGTATTTTTTTTTGCACAATGCATTTTATGTTATGGCTGAAATTGTTTTGTCGAGCCGTATCTGTCAAAACCCCTTCAAGAACCAAATTTTTTATTTTATTTAGTTATTCAATTTCGTTTTTTATTTTTAAACAAAATAAGTCCTCTTTTCCTAATTTCATTAGGACTCCTAACAAACACGTCAATACTCTAAGCTCTAATTTGCATTTCATGATTTTTTTTTATTTCTGTCCTATATTGATTACGTCCGATTCCCTTGTTCGACAAAAGTCTCATTTCTATACAATAATCGTATTGTAGCGGGTATAGTTTAGTGGTAAAAGTGCGATTCGTTCTATTAATCCCCTTAATAGTTAAGGGGTTCTTCAGTTTCATTCATATTCTGATCAAAAACTTTATTTCTTAAAAGGATTTCATTTGAATCCTTTACCTCTAAATGAAAGATTCGAGGAAGAATATCCATTCTCGTGATTTGTATCCAAGGGTCAATTAGAAATTTCAAATTTGGATTATGAAATTACGAAACATAATTTTTGTGAATTTGGAATTAGATCAATCTTTCCAATTGAATAAGTATAAGTAAGGGATCCATG